ATATATATATATATTAGGAATAGTCCTATATAACTAGTAAATATCTAATATCACATATACATTTGTTTCTTCCATATTTTATATTGAATCGGGTTCTAGAATCATTCCTCGAAACAGACACAGGGGCTGGACTTATAAAGATTACATACATCTAGTGTGACCCCCCCAACCCATCTTTTTTTTTACAATTCCGCAATATCGTCTATCTTTTTTCCTACGACTCTAGGTCGTATATTCATACGTATTTGTATTTGTATCTATTATGTTCCCCAACCAAGTGGATTATCTTGAATCATGCATGAATTGGGATAAGCTTAAAAAAGACTATTTCGAAAACTAGTCAATGATGACCCTCCATGGATTCACCTATATAAGCCGCGGCTAACGTTGCAAAAATAAGAGCTTGAATACCACTTGTAAATAATCCAAGAAGCATAACAGGTATAGGAACTACTGAAGGGACTAAAGAAACAAGAACAACAACTACTAATTCATCAGCCAATATATTCCCGAAAAGTCGAAAACTAAGAGATAAAGGTTTTGTGAAATCTTCTAGGATGTTAATTGGTAAAAGTACTGGGGTTGGTTGAATGTATTTCCCGAAATAACCCAATCCTTTTTTGGTAAGACCCGCATAAAAATATGCCGCTGACGTGGGTAAAGCTAAAGCAACAGTAGTATTTATATCATTCGTAGGCGCAGCTAACTCCCCATGAGGTAATTGTATGATTTTCCAAGGTAAAAGAGCACCTGACCAGTTAGAAACAAAAATAAATAAGAACATAGTTCCAATGAAGGGAACCCAAGGACCATATTCTTCTCCAATCTGAGTTTTGCTCAAATCTCGAATAAATTCAAGGACATATTCGAAGAAATTCTGACCGTCGGTCGGAATGGTTTGTGGATTCCGAACAGCTATGATGACTGAACCTAATAAGATAGCAATTACGACCCAAGAAGTGATAAGTACTTGGGCATGGATTTGTAAACCTCCTATTTGCCAATAGAAATGTTGGCCTACTTCTACACCCGATATATCGTATAACCCTTTGAGTGTTTTAATGGAACATGGTATAACATTCATATTGTCCTCTGACAGAAATTGAACTTCAAAAAAGGAATTATTTTGATTCAACCATCTATTTCTCAACTCACTAACTTGAATCATTAATCGTATATTTTATTTACGATACCAAGAAATTACATAACATCATAACATAATATCAATATCCCCAGTACTTTTTTTATCTCTTTTAAAAAATTCAAAAATAGTAACCGATCCAATAAATCTATGGAGTTGCCAAATAATTAACTAATCTTATTATTCTTAATGATAATCAACGATTTCTTATATAGCTAGAACGACCCTCACAAATTGCAGATACTAATTTGTTAAGAATCAATCGGATTGAAGCTATAGCGTCATCATTTGCTGGAATCGAAATATCTGCGAGATCTGGGTCACAATTTGTATCGATTAAACAAATTGTCGGAATCCCCAAAATGACACATTCTCGAAGAGCCGTATATTCTTCTTGCTGATCAACGATGATCACAATATCAGGCAACCCCGTCATATATTTGACCCCACCGAGATATGTTTGCAAGGTAGATAATTTTCTCTTCAACATTGCTGCATCTCTTTTGGAGAGACAGTTGAGTTTCCCCATCTTTTGTTCTGCTCTTAAGTCCCTGAACTTGTGAAGTCTCGTTTCCGTAGTGGACCAATTCGTTAACATACCACCAAGCCATTTTTTATTAACATAATGACACCGAGCCCTTATTGCAGCTGATGCTACTGAATCCACTGCTTTATTTTTTGTACCAACGATTAAGAAGTTTTTTCCCCTACTTGCTGCATCAAAAACTAAATCACAGGTTTCTGATAAAAAACGAGCAGTTCTAGTGAGATTTGTAATATGAATACCTTTACGCTTTGCAGAGATGTAAGGGGCCATTCTAGGATTCCATTTCTTAGTACCATGACCAAAATGAACTCCTGCTTCCATCATCTCTTCCAAATTGATGTTCCAATATCTTCTTGTCATTTTTCCCCAGACTTCCTTTTTTTTTTTAACAAAGAGACGAGGTAACCTGAAATAAATAATTGTTCCGATGGAACCTTCTACGGGGGATTGACCGTTGATACACGACCCAAACCATTAATTTCTTTTAATTACTTATTTTTTACCAATTTAATTACTTATTTTTTATTTTTTACCAAATCAATAATCGGACCAGATAATTGAAAGATAGTTAAAGTGAAAGAAAAGAATCTGCTCTTAGGAATCATTAAATCGCGTAAATGATTGTTCTGATGTCTCATGGAAATTTGTCTCATGGAAATTGTTTTGGACGTAAGAACAAAATAATTCTCTATGGTGTAACAAAATATCTCTTATTTCCAAATGAATGTTCTTGTCTTGCCTTGAAGGGTGTACTAATTTTTGGAATCCGGTACCAACAGGTATAATCCCCCCCAGAACAACGTTCTCTTTCAGGCCTTTCAACCAATCAATACGACCTCGTAGAGCAGCTTTTGCTAAAACTCGAGCGGTTTCTTGAAAACTTGCTTCGGATATGAAACTTTGAGTATTTAGAGATGCCCTCGTTATTCCCAATAAGATTGCCCGATAACAGATCGCTTCGTCCAAAGCACGCCCTGCTCGTTCCGCTCGCAAAAAGCCGATTAATTCCCCAGGTAAAAAAACATTAGACATTCCATCTTCTGAAACCAACACTTTTGATGTTACTTGACGTACAATAATTTCTATATGTCTATTATGGATCTGTACCCCCTGGGATCGATAAACCTTTTGGATCTTATTAACCAAAGAGATACGACTTTGGGCTATGGTTAGCTCAGCTCCAATCAAGAATCCCCAGGGTATTCCAAGAATTCTTTGTATACGTTCGTTCCAACCTTCAACTCTCCTTTCTAGGTTCATCGATATTGAATCAATCGAACGCACTTCTAAGATTTGTTCCACTTTTGGAAGACCTTGCGTTATGTCACCAGATCTCGATTTTTCATATATAAATGTAACTAATGTATCTCCTTCGTAAAGGATTTCTCCATAATGGCTATGAACAGTTGCTCCTGGAGTGGCCAAATAGGGTTTAGCTGATCTTATAACTAAGGAGTCAACATGAACAATTAAAATTTGACCAGATTTTTTTACGTGTGATTCGTATTTGAATAGACATACATTTTCACAAATAAATTGTCCAAGGCTAATTATTGTAGATGTCTCTTCACAATAATCGTGATGGAGAAAGCACCAATTCAAATGGAATGGATTCAAAATTATGTTACCGCATGGATCGGGATTATAAATCCTCCTATTTTCATCTATTAAACAGTATTTAAGTACTTGGAAAGTCTGTTTAAAATTGTCAAGTAACAAATATTTCTTTAACAAGATATGATTATGAGTTATTAAATAGTAAGATGAAAAAAAATTCGCTATTTTAGGGACAATAGTCCCTAAGGGACCCAGCAAATCCCTAATTTTGATTATGGGATCTGATTCTTTTGTCACATTGTTATATTTCGAACCATTGAATGGACCAATTCGAGAACAATTGGATGATGACAAAATTATCAAAGATTGGCATTCATTATTTCGATTCAACAACGTACCAATACCAATAGTTCCTTGATGTTGGGTAAGTGATTGAATCTTCGCCTTGGAATAAAAAGGATTGATATTGGTGCGATCTAATCCATTATCGGAAATCAATACGGAACTTGCCCTATCATACCTTTTTCCGGTATACGAAATAGTGGACTTGACTAACTCAATTCTTATGAAATCGCGAATCAGATCATTTGTCCTTACCTCAACAAAGGAAGCATGAACCTCTTCTATAGAACCATTTTTTTCTTGGTCCCAATTCAATACTAAGCAAGTCCGAACTAATTGAATACTTGTGTGATAAATTCCTCGAATTGACTTGCCATTTCCATAAAGGATATAATTGACAACTCTAAGTTGGACATTATCCTTTTCCCGCAAGAGATCCCGAGGGAAAAGTGTTGCTAAATTTATCCCATCAGCTATTTCATATGTGACTACGGACCGAACCGAAACAAAATACTTTTTCTTGGTGGGTGTGATCCGTTGGACATAGATCCAATTTTTCAATTTTTTTGATTTCTTAGAATTTTTTTTTTCCGTCTCTGGTGGTATCAAAATGCCGCTGTGCCTGGATATCTTATCTGTTTCTCCAGGAAAATGAATATCTCCAGAAAAGATTTTCAGTTCAATACTTTTTTTTTTTCTCTCCATTCGGACTAATCCACCTACCCGGCTTCTTGTATTTAAAGCGAGTTGTGTATCTACTCCAATGATACTATTGTTCCGGACCATTATGAACGAAGATCCGGGTAAGATATGCACTTCTTCGAGAATGAAAAAAAACCGATCTACTTTCTGGTATTTCGGACTAAATTCTTTTGCTCCTCGATACTCAATCAAATCCTCTTTTTTTATGATTGAATCCACCTCTATGGTCCCATATTTAGTAATTCCTGAACTATTTCTTCTGTATCGTGGATCATCAAAATAAGCAAGAATACTATTTCTACGTAAAATACCATTTATGGGTATTTCAATCGAAATACCAAAACAGGGCATTAGTTCTTTATCTCGTTCTTGATCATATTGTAATGGGATAATGAATCTATTTCTTCGTTTTTTCGCCAAGAAATCAGAATTTTCTTGGAGAATAGAAGGATATATGAAATTCCAATGACCATTGGATATGATTCGATCAGGTCTTGAATAGTCAAGAATTTCCCTATCTTTTTTACCAGAAGTATCCAACAATTTATGTCTTACTCGATGATTAGTCATTGAGAGGTCAAAGATATATCTTTCTTCGAAAGAAAAAGAATGAACATTCATTTGATCTTGATCTTTGTGGAGCGAAAAAGACACTATACTGGATCTGCACGGACCTCCTGCTAATATCCATAAATGACTTGTTTTTGGTAA